TATATAATATATATATATATATATATATACAAATGTATAAAAAAAAAAGGGAAAGGGGGGGGAAATTATCGTTTAAAGGCTTTAGCAAAGGGCATAAATAAATTTATAAGTGAGGTTGGTCGGAAAAGTTTATATATTTAATTTATTTTGGCGGTGGGTTATTAGAGTATAGGTTTAAAAGTAGATTAGAGAAAATTGATTAGATTATAAAAAAGTAGGTTTAGAGGTATTTAGGTAAATTTTAAGAAAAATAGGATGAATGATTATCGCGAGAAAAAAAAATTTAAAGTAAGATAGGGGTGTAAGATGGGAAAGAAAATTTTAAGGTCTATAAATTTGTATGTTCGTGTGTATAGGTATATGTGATTAAACACACACATATGTGTAAATGTTTTTAGTTATTTTTGTGTAGTTATAAAACAAAAAGATAGGATATCTGGGAAATGAGCCGAAATCATTTAAAGCTTTTGTTAGGGAGTGTGATCATTTCTATAGAGGGACATGAGAAGACAGAAGATATATGCTTGAATTAAGCTAATAGCAATTTCAAAAATGAAGTAGCTAAGTTGAATAAAAAGTAATAAGGGGAAAAGGGGAGAAGAGAACAAGCTAGAGGCAAAATAGGATCTAATTAGAGTTAGGATAATATGACCAGCTCTCATATTAGCGGCAAGGCGAAATCCTAAAGTAATAGGACGAACTAAAATTCTTGATGTTTCGACTAGGATTAGAAAAGGGTTGAGTCACGAAGGGGCTCCTGAGGGAAGAAAGTTTGTTGAGGATGTTTTTCAGTTTAATATAAATGAGGATAGAAGAAGGCTTAATCATAAAGGTAGTCTAAAATTTAGAGAAAAGATTAAATGGCTAGATAATCTAAATAGATATGGGAATAAGCCTAAAATATTTAGGGAGACTAAGATATAAAAAATTGAGGAAATAATAAATGTAAAACTTTTTAATGAGTTTCTTGTAGTTAATGAGAGTTGAGAGAAGATAAACAGATCTAGTTTTAATTTAATTCAAAAATTAGGAAAAGGTGTAATTCATCAAAAAGAGTTTAAAAGGATATTGATAAATAAGATAAATATTCAAGTTTTACTACTAGAGAAAAAGATATTTTGGTCGAAAGAAGAAAAGATATCTATTATCATTATGATTTGAATATTATTCATGTAAAACTTTGAAAGTTATTAGTTTAATTAACTTAAAACCATAAGAAAATATAATTGAGTCTCAAAGTTGAATTAAGAAAAAGTTTAAAGAAAAATAAAAAAAATAAATTAAGGTTAAGATTAATCTAATTCAGTCATAAGGTGCTTCGACTGGGCATCTACCAGCTCAAGTGAGAAGAAAAAAGTTTCTAATAAAAATTCAGTAGAAAAATTGATTTAAAGGATAGAATTGGAGGCCTTTATGGGCGGAGTGGGTCAGAGGAAGGAAAAATAATAGAATAATTGCTGAAAATAAAGCGATTACCCCCCCTAATTTATTAGGGACAGCTCGAAGGATAGCATACACTCAAAGAAAATATCACTCAGGTTTAATATGATTAGGGGTAATTAATGGGTTAGCTTGAATGAAATTATCAGGATCAATAAGAAAAGAAGGGCATAGAAGACAAAAGTTAATTAAGATAATAAGGGAAAGAATAAAACCTAAAATATCTTTTAAAGTGTAAAAGGGGTGGAAAGGGACTAGATTAGGGTCTCTAGAGATACCTAAAGGATTTCTAGAACCAGTTTGATGAAGGAAAAGTAAGTGAATAATAGATAATATTATTAAAATAAATGGTAGAAGAAAATGAAATATAAAGAAGCGGTTTAAAGTAGGACCCCTAATAGAGAAACCACCTCAAATTCACCTAACAAAAGATAAACCAAAATAAGGAATAGCAGAGAATAAATTGGTAATTACAGTAGCACCTCAAAATCTTATTTGACCTCAAGGGAGAACATAACCTATAAAAGCAGTAGCTATAGCACAAAAAAATAGGATGACTCCGATATTTCAAGTTTCAGTTATTTTAAATGAAAAATAATATATTCTTCGTGCTATATGGATATATAAACAGATAAAAAATATGGATGCACCGTTAGCATGAGTAAAACGAATTAATCAACCAAAATTTACATTGCGTATAATATGCGAGGTTGATGAAAAAGCTAGGTCAATATTGGGGCAGTAGTGTATGGTAAGAAACAAACCAGTTAGAAGCTGGGTTACTAGGGATAAACCTAAAAGGGAGCCAAAGTTTCATCAGATTGATAGATTTCTTGGAGCTGGAAGGTCGATTAGAGAGAAAGCAATAATTTTTAGTAAAGGATGGGTTTTATGAGGGGGTTTAAACATAGGTAAAAGGTCGTAAAGGTGTTTTAGAAATAAAAGAAATTTTAGTAACAATAATTAGAGAAAAGAGTAAGAATAAAATAAAAATAAAAAGTATAAAAATATTAGATTTTAAAAAAAAAGTTAAAGAAGAGAAAAAAAGTAAGGATGAAAAAAAAGTATTTAAAGATAAAGAAAGAAAAGAGAATAGGTAAAACAGTATAAAAAGTAGAGTAAAGAACATAGGGAGAATATTTATAAATTCAAGTTTTTTATTTATGGAGATAGCTGAGAAGTAAATAAATATAATTAATATTCCTCTTACATATACTAGGAATATGAGAATAGCTATTCAGGAAGAGAATAAAGAGAGAGTAAGGGATCCTAAAAGGGCTATTATTAAAATAGAGATAGTTATTGATATGGGGTTTGTTAGTAGTGTGAAAGAAAAAATTAATCTTAGAAAAGAAGATAGCAAGAGATAAAGAAGCATTTTATAAATTTTAGGATCGAACTAAATATAAAGAAATCAAAGTTCTTTTTGTACCATATCAGATTTATAATTAGGAACCTCATCAGTAAATAAGGATGTAAAGGCAGATTCATACAACATCTACAAAGTGTCAGTATCAGGCTGCAGCCTCAAAACCAAAGTGATGAAAAGTAGAAAAATGTATAAGGAAAGTACGAAACAGGCAAACGGATAAAAATATTGTTCCAACGAGGACATGAAGGCCGTGGAATCCTGTGCAAATAAAAAAAGATGTGCCGTAAGCTCTATCGGCGATAGTAAAGGATGTATCGATATACTCAGTTATTTGAATAAAAGAAAAATACATTCCTAGGAAAATAGTTAAAAAAAGGGATTGTTTTGCCTGGGAGATATTATTTTCTAAAAGGCTATGGTGAGCTCATGTTACTGACACACCAGAAGATAAAAGAATAGTGGTATTAAGAAGGGGAATAGCAAAAGGGTTTACAGGGGTAACCCCGGTAGGGGGTCACGTACACCCAAGTTCTATAGTAGGCGCTAAACTTCTATGAAAAAACCCTCAGAAAAACCCTGCAAAAAATAAAATTTCAGATAAAATAAATAAGATTATACCTCAACGTAGGTTTAGACAAACATGTATATTATGGTAACCTTGAAAAGTTCTTTCTCGAATCACATCACGTCATCAGAGGCTAGCAATAAAGAAAGTAAGAGTAAATCCCAAAATTAAACCAATAGGAGAATGAAAATGGAGTCATGCAGCACCTCCTCTAGCTATCCCTAACAGTCCTATAGCAGATAAAAAGGGTCACGGTCTGTATTCAACAAGATGGTAGGGTTGACGAATCATGTTCTTTTTAAAAAATTTTTTCTGTGGAAAAGAAATGTATTATTTATACTAAAAAAGAAATAAGAGGGTTTAACCATATAAAGAGTTACAATCTATCACTTTTATCAGTCATCTTATTTATCAGTTTCATAAAGAGGATTTTATAGAGGGGTTAAGATATAGAATGGGGAAAACAGGGAGTTGAGATCATCAGAAAATTCTTATAATAGACAATAAAGAAAAATAAAATAGAAGAGGAAGAAAGATTCAGTTAAGTGGGGCTAAGTGAGGCATTAAGGAAAATACAAAAGTAACTTAAAATTGACAATTTTATGTTATATTTTAACTAATTTTCCTAATTATTAAATAAGTGAACTCATTTTCTGAAAGAAATAAAATTAATTACTTCTACTGCAATTGGTATAAAGGAGTGATTAGTTCCACAGATTTCAGAGCATTGGCCGTAGAAAATACCAGGGCGATTAGCTGACAGGGTAATTTGGTTTAAGCGACCTGGGATTCCATCTAGCTTAATTCCTAAACTAGGTACGCATCAAGAATGGATAACATCTGCTGCCGTTACTAATAAGCGAATTTCAGTTTGTATAGGAATAACTATTCGATGATCAACTTCTAACATACGAAACTCACCAAAATTTAAATCTTCAGTGGGGGTCATATAAGAGTCAAATTCTAAGTTTATAAAATCAGAATATTCGTATCTTCAGTATCATTGATGTCCAATAGTTTTAATGGTTAAAGAGGGGTGGGAGATTTCATCTATTAGATATAAAAGGCGAAGGGAGGGAAGAGCTAAAAAAATTAGGATTAATGCTGGGATAATAGTTCAAATAGTCTCAATTTCTTGGGCCTCAAGGAGGGTACGGCATGATAAGGAGTTTTTTATTAAATATATAAATATATAAAAAACAAAAGAAATAACAAGAATTATAATAGTTAAAGCATGATCATGAAGGGAGATAAGTTGGGTTATAATAGGAGATACAGCATCTTGGAATAAAAGTTGGTTTCAATGGGCCATATTAAGTAGACTATTTTATAGTTTGAAATTAATTAACAGTTAATTGCTATTTATTAGCTTCTACTTATATAAAAGGTTAGGGGAAGTAACTATCCCCGTTTCAGGATGATTATGAATATCTAATGGAAGGAGCTCTTGTCACTCTAAAGAAGTAGGTATGTGGGAAGAGGAGATGATATTACGTTGTGAGACTAAAGCCTCTCATAAGAGAAAAATAAAAAAAAGAAGGGAAATAAAAGAAATTATAGCTCCTATAGAGGAAACAACGTTTCAAGGTATATAAACATCGGGGTAGTCAGTATAGCGACGAGGTATTCCGCTTAGACCTAGGAAATGTTGAGGGAAAAATGTTATATTTACTCCAATAAACATTAAAAAAAAATGAATTTTAGTTCAGCGAGGGTGTAAGGAAGTCCCAGTAAATAAGGGGAATCAGTGAATTAAACCCCCAAAAATAGAAAAAACTGCTCCTAATCTTAGAACATAGTGAAAATGGGCAACAACATAATAAGTATCGTGTATTATAATATCTAAGGAACAATTACCGAGAACGATTCCGGTTAGACCTCCAACAGTAAAAAGAAAAATAAATCCTATTACTCATATTATAGGTGATGAATAATTAATTTTGGAACCGTGAATAGTAGCTAATCAACTAAAAATTTTAATTCCAGTAGGGACAGCGATGATTATAGTAGCGGCAGTGAAATAAGCTCGAGTATCCACATCTATACCGATGGTGAATATATGGTGGGCTCAAACTAAAAATCCAATTAATCCAATTCCTATTATTGCATAAATTATACCTAAAGATCCGAAAGGTTCTAACTTAGAGGTATAATGAGCTACTAAATGGGACACTAATCCGAAGCCCGGGAGAATAAGGATGTAAACTTCAGGGTGACCAAAAAATCAAAATAAGTGTTGAAAGAGGACAGGATCCCCTCCCCCTCTTGGGTCAAAAAAAGATGTATTTAGGTTTCGGTCTGTCAATAGTATGGTTAGACCCCCAGCAAGAATAGGGACTGATAAAAGAAGGAGAATGGCTGTTAATTTTACCCTTCACACATATAAAGGAACACGTTCTAAACGAAGGCCTTTATAACGTATATTTATTACTGTAGTAATAAAATTAATAGAGCCTAAGATAGAAGAAAGCCCAGATATGTGGATAGAGAAAATAGCAAGATCAACAGAAGGACCTGCATGAGCTATATTAGATGCTAAAGGGGGGTATACTGTTCAACCTGTGCCAGCGCCCTTTTCAATGAAAGCAGACATGACTAAAAGAATTGTAGCGGGGGGAAGAAGTCAGAACCCAAAATTATTAATTCGGGGGAAAGCTATATCAGGGGCACCTAATATTAAAGGAAGGAGTCAATTTCCGAAACCCCTTAAGAGAATAGGTATAACTACAAAAAATATTATTAATAAGCCATGAGCTGTAATTAGGCAATTATAGATTTGGTCATCACCTAAGAAAGACCCAGGTTGTCCAAGTTCGAGACGGATGATAACTCTTATTCTAGTTGCTACTAAACCAACTCAAATTCCTAAAAGAAGATATAGAGTACCAATGTCTTTATGATTTGTGGAGTAAAGTCAACGCATATTTAAAGTAGAGAAAATGGGAGTAGCCCCAGTAAAGAAAAAAAGATTCAAAATAAAAATAAAGATTTATTAAATTTTGTAATTGAAGGGGGTACTCTGGTCAAGGTAACCACGGGAAAAATTATTCTTAAATAGAAAAAAAGGTTTATAAGGGAACCTAGAATCAATAAAAATGAAAATAAAAAAAGATTGAATTTTATTAAAAATATTAGGATTATTCATTTTGGAAAAAATCCCATTAATGGTGGAAGGCCGCTGAGAGATAAAATTGACAGACAAAATATAAAATAGAATAATTTATTTAAAGAAAATAATGAGAATAATTGGCTATTACTAAAGAAATTAAAAGAGAAAAAAATATAAATTAAGGGGAGAGTGATCATAGAATAACATAAAAAATAGATAAGTGAAATAGTCGGGGAGATAGGTAGAATTCTCATTGTTCAACCCATATGTCCAATAGAGGAGTAAGCTAATAGGTTGCGAAGCTGGGACTGGGCTAAACCTCCTAAACCCCCTACAAGGCTTCTTAGGGAAGAGAGGAAGAAAATTAGAAAAATAGGGTAAAAGGGTGAGATGAAGACTATAATAAAAAGTGGGACAAATTTTTGTCAAGTTATCAGTAAAAGGCAAGGGATTCATGGGGTTGAGGATATAACAGAGGGAAATCAGAAGTGACAAGGGGCGATTCTTAGTTTGGTTATCATTCTCACAGAGAAAAAGATTATTATAATTAAGTTAGATAAACTAAAAGAAGGGATAAATATAGATAATATTCTTGAGATTAGTATTAGTGAGCTGAAAAGTTGGATTAGAAAATATTTAATAGCTGCTTCAAAAGAGTACATTAAAGAAGAGAGAAGGATAGGGATAAAGCAAAAAAGGTTTAACTCTAGGCCTAACCATAGAAATATTCAGTGGGAAGAAGAGATTGAAACAAAAGTGCCAAAAAAAAAACATGAAAATAGTAAAGGAGAGCTTGGAAAGAATTTAAACATAAAAAATGGTGGAATTGAACCTACCAATTATTGCTTAGAAGGCAGTAAATACACGAGTTTTTTATTTTAACCAGACTAAAGATCCTTCATTTCATTCATGAATTAATCCTAAAAAAAGGATCAATAAAATTAAATTTCTAAAAATTAGAGCAGAACTAAGTATATTAAGGTTTAATAAAACTGGGAGGGGTGAAATAAGAATAATTTCTACATCAAAAATGAGGAAAAGAATTGAAAGTAAAAAAAATTGTAGGGAGAAAGGTAAGCGTGCAGAACAGTAAGGATCAAAACCACATTCGTAGGATGAAAATTTCTCTTTTGAGAAAATTATTCGTATATTTAAAAATCATGAAAAAATGAAAATGAGTATAGATAATAGATTTGCAATTGAAAAAAAGATAAAAGATAATTTCATTTATTAGAAATATAAGAAATATTTAATTTTGATTTAAAAGAACAATGCTTAAATAAGCTTTCTAATAAATATTAAGAGGGAACCTCTATAATTAACTTTATCAAAGTTATCCAATTTTTCTGGCATAATATTAAATTAAAAAAATTAAAGCTAAAGAGAGTATAACAGAAATAATGGAAACAGGAAGAAAACATTTTCAAGTTAAAAATATGAGCTTGTCATATCGGGTTCGAGGGAAAGTTCCACGAACTCAAATAAAAAAGCAAGAAATAATAAGGATTTTAAAAGTTAATATGAAATCGTTTAAAAAGAAAAAAAAAGAGTTTATAAAGAAGATGGAAGAGAACAATCTCATTGATAAAATTCTAGTGTATTCAGCTATAAAAATGAAAGCAAATCTATTTCTTCTATATTCAATGTTAAACCCTGAGACAAGTTCTGACTCACCTTCCGAGAGGTCAAAAGGAGTTCGATTAGTCTCTGCTAGTATCGTTGTTATTCATATAAAAAATAAGATTGGATTAATAAAACCCATAGGAGTGAATTGATTTAAAAGAATATTATTAAGGTTGAAATTCATAAATAAAATAATAATCCTAAGGAAAATAAAAAATATTCTTACTTCGTATGAAATGGTTTGAGCCACTCTTCGAATTGATCCGATTAGAGCATATTTTGAATTAGAAGATCACCCTGAGAGTATCAAGGGGTAAACTATAACCCTAGAAAAACAAATAAATAGAAGACTACCAAAAGAGAAAAACAGGATAGGGGAAGAAAAGGGGTATAAAGATCATATAAAAATAGAAATAGATAGTATTAAAATAGGGGAAAGGAAAAATAAGAAAAAATTAGACAAGTTTAGGTTAGAATACTCTTTACAAAAAAGTTTAATAGCATCCGCGAAAGGTAATGGAATTCCTATTATACTAATTTTATTAGGGCCTTTACGTAGTTGAATATAGCCTAAAATTTTACGCTCAAGAAGAGTAAAAAAAGCTATAGCGACAAGGATTATTAAATAATTAATAATTATAAAAATTAAAGATAACATTATTTAAAAAATTAAAAAATTTATATTTAGATTTTAAGACTAATGCACTACTCTGCCATTTAAATTGGAGAAAAAAAAATGAATCGAACATTTATTAATGATTTTCAAAATCACAAGTCTCCAAGACGTAATTTCGTTATATAATTGGCAAATTTTTTTGCTAAATATAAATTATTTGTTTTGAATGAATTAGGATAGATGATATAATAAGTGGGCATCTATACTAGGAAAGTTAATTTAGTTGTACTATATTTGTCACGTAAACAGGTAAAAAAGATGAAATTGAAATATTTATTAATGAAAATTTAGTATTATAGGTTTAAGACGTAATTTTGTTATACAACGGGTATTTCTTTATTAAATGCAAATTAATTGTTCTATATAAACTAGAATAACAAAATAATAAGTGGGTAACCATATAATGAACCTAAATCAATTGCACTAATCTGCCAACTTATTTATTCTGTGCTATTTTAAAGAAAAATTATATATTTTCTATGCTTTAAATTATTTATTAAAAATGGTCCTTTCGTACTAAATTTTAAAATTTAAGTTTTAAGGATATAAACTAACCTGGCTTACGCCGGTCTGAACTCAGCTCATGTAAGATTTTAAAGGTTGAACAAACCTACCTAAATACTTATTGCAGTAAAAGGGGATCTTAAGCCAACATCGAGGTACTAATCTTTTCTGTTAATTTGAACTTTAGAGAAAAATTAGGCTGTTATCCCTAAGGTAGCTATTTTCTTTAATTAATAGAGTTAGATCATAAAAAAGGAATGTTTTCCTATAAGAAAAAAGAAGATTTTAATTTTCTTTAGTCGCCCCAACTAAATACTATAATTTTTAAAAGTTTTATAGGAATAAGAGGATAATAAAAAAAAATTAGTTATATAAAGCTCAATAGGGTCTTTTTGTCCTATAAAAAAATTAAAGCTTTTTCACTTTAAGATTAATTTATATTTATTTTAAATGAGACAGGAAAATTTTCGTTTATTCGTTCATTCTAGCCTTTAATTAGAAGGCAAATGATTATGCTACCTTTGCACGGTCAGTATACCGCGGCCATTTAATATTAATCATTGGGCAGAAAATACTTTTTATATTTTTTACAAAAAGCTATGTTTTTGATAAACAGTCGAAATTTATATTTGCCGAGTTCCTTATTTAAAGATAAAATTATTAGGAAAATAAAGGTTTTGTAAGTACCCCCAGTAAAATCTACGTATATGTGTGTATTTAAGTTTTATAATCACTAAATAAAATATATTTTATTTTAACTGAGGTTTAAAAGATTTTTATTTTATAAAAATACTAATCTTAGAAGAATAAAATTTTAAATGGGTTATTAAAAGTTTCTTTTTATATAATCTCAATATTAATAGATAAATTTAAAAATGAAGTGAGAAATTTAGGTGTAAAACAATATAATTTGGTATAGACTTTTAATACTACAAAAGATTTTTTTTTAAGAGAGATTAGAGGGGATAATAAAGCTTTTCCTTTATTATATAATTTAATAATATATTAAGCTCACTTAAATGAGGGTAAAAAGAAACCAGCTATAAATTTATGCGGTGGGTATGTAGCCCCTATCTTCTTTTTTTTTTATTATTTTGTAACATAAAAAAATCAGTTCTAAACAAAAAGAAAATAGCTCATTAAATTTTCGGGTTAATTTTAATAAAAATAAATCTTACTAAGCCATTATGCACAAGGTACAAATTTTAAATTTTACTTATAATTAAAAAAATCTTCCTTTAAAGTACTTACTTTTTTTTATTAATAAATTTTTATTTAGAAAAAAAATTTTTTTTTTTTTTAAAGATAAAAAATTTTCTTTTTATTGTAAGTAAAAGGCATTTATAATATGCTATATCTTTAGGTACAATTTCCATTACACCTACTGTGTTACGACTTATCTTTTTTTTCAAAAAGAGTGACGGGCGATATGTGCATACTTTGGGTATTTATTCATTTTATTTGAATTTATAAAATTACTGCTAAGTTCATTTTCATACATTTTTTCATTTTTAATCTAATTTTTAAAATTTAAATTGTAACCCATATTAACCTTAATATATATTGCACTAGGACCTGACATAAGAATTAATAATTATAAAGTTTATTAGCATTTAGGTGATAAACTGATGACGGCAGTATACAAATTGAAAATTTCAAATTAAGGTAAGATTAACGTGGATTGTCGGGTTAAAACACAGGTTCCCTTAGTTAAATAAAGTACTGCCAAGTTCTTTGAGTTTTAAATATGTATTTGTAGTCCTCTAGAATATTTTATAGTTTAAAATAAAAGGGTATCTAATCCTTGTTTTTGTTTAAACTTTCATGAAATAAAAAGAGAGGTGTAGTAGAGAAAAATAAAATTTTTAAATTAAACTTTTTATATTTTATAAGACACCGAGGAATATAAAAATCATTTTTCTAAAAAAATTTATTTAAGTTTATCGTTTAACCGCGGTAGCTGGCACGAATTTTACCAACTTTTAAAATTTTACCAGAACTTACATTTATAATTTATCTAGGGTTAATTACTGCAGGCATAAGATATAAAAAATTTTTAAAATTTTTTATAAATCAAAAATTTTATATAATTTTGTAGGGTTTATAGAAATGGGCATAGTAAATTTTGCATGTATAAATAAAAAAATAATAAATTTATTAGCTAGAATCAAACTTAATAAAAGAAAATGTCATAAGTGGGGTATGAACCCAATAGCTTAAATTTAGCTTATTTTATTTGAAATCCTAGATAGAGTTCAATTTTAAAGTTGCAATTTAATGTTATATTTAACTACAGGATTATAATAGGAATAAATTGGGTTTAAAAATAAAAAGGAGTAAGGGGAAAACATGCAAGAAAATAGATAAAAAAGAAATAGAAGAGGCTGAGTTTAGAAAATTTAAGGAGTTATATATATTACCGTGTTGGGAGGAGGTATAAATAAATAAAGAGTATAGGGTCCCTAAGAAACTAATAAGGGCTAGCGGGATCATAAGGAAAAGAGAGAGCGAGGAGATAGAGGAGAATAATATAATCTCACTTAATAAGTTTAGAGAAGGGGGGGCAGCTATATTTATGGCATTTAAAATAAATCATCAAAAAGTGATTATGGGTAAAATTGAAGAGATTCCTTTTAAAAGAAAAATTCTACGTGTGTAAGAAGAAGAGTATATAATATTAGCTATTAAGAATAAGGATGATGATGTGAATCCGTGGCTAATTATAAGGATAAATGTTCCTATCCATCCTCAAATAGATGAAGAAAGAGTTCCTATAAGTAAAATAGATATGTGCCTAATAGATGAATAGGCAATAAGAGATTTTATATCGGTTTGACGGATACATATAACTCTAATAATTATTCTTCCTAAAATTGAAATTGGGAGTAGAAAAAAGTAAATAATTTTATTTAAGAAAGGGAAGAGAAATGAGAATCGAATAATTCCATATCTTCCTAACTTTAATAAAATTCTAGCTAGAATCATTGACCCTGCAACAGGAGCCTCTACATGAGCTTTAGGGAGTCATAAGTGGAGGGAGAATATAGGTAATTTAATTAAAAATGCTATTAGGCACAACATTCAAAGGATAAAATTAAATTTATTAGAGGGAAATTTTCATAGATTTATAAATATATTAAGGTGAAAGTTTCTTTTATACAGAAAAAAAATTATAATTAAAAGGGGTAAAGAAGCAGAGATAGTGTATAAAATTAGGTATAAACTTGCACAGAGGCGCTCAGGTTGGTACCCTCAAATTATAATTATTATAAAAATAGGGATTAGCGAAGATTCAAAGAAAATATAGAATAGAAGTATATTATTTGTTGAGAAAGAAAGAAAAAGAGTTAAAAATAAAAATAGTGATGTATTAATAAAAATTTTATAGGATATTATTTTTAATAGATTGTATCTCGATAAAATTATTAAAATTGTAATTCATAAAGCTAGGATAATTAAAAAAGATCTTACACTATCTACTGAGAAAATTATATTAAAAGAGATGGTAGGATTATTAAGGGGGAAGAGAAATAGGATGAATAAGGGGGTAAATAAAAATAAGAGGTTTATTAAAATAAATCAAAAACTATGTTTTGATATAAAAAAATTAAGTAAAAATAAAGAAAAAATAGGAAATAAGAGTTTTAACATTTATTTAGGGATAGGGTAGAGATTAGGTCAGAACCATAGGATCGGGTTATTAAGACTAGGAGGGAGAGGCTAATTCTTACTTCACATACTCTTAAAATTAAAAAGAATATAAGAAAAAATATATTGAATTGGGATGTTATTCTAAAGGATATCATAGATATTATAATAATAAGAAGTATAATAGTTTCAATGTATAGAAAAGATATAAAAAGATGTTTTATTTGGGAGAAGAGAGAGAGAAAAATTATTAATATACTAAAATATAAAAAGAAGATAAACATAGTTAAAGGAAAATTTTTCTTTATTTGATTTACAAAATCAATGCATAATTGCTTCTTTTAACTCAGAAAACAGCATAGCTGAATTTTGACACCCAAAGTCAAAGTTTTAAATAAACTATTTTCTGGTATTTTAAATTAAAAAATTTTTTTAACCTGAAAAGTTACAGTAATAATATATACTATTAAAATTATTCTAAAGAAAAATCTATTAAAGCATCTTCAAAGCTTTGCTTTTTTTAAGCTATTAGAATAGTAGAAAAAAAATAAAGGGATGATAAATAAACATCTAAAAAATATTATTTTATTAATAATATTTGAGTAAATAGGAAGATAAGCATTTGATAGGAATTTTAAATATCTTTCAGGGTTAATAATAATTTCAAATCAGGCTCTATCTTCTGTTCGATATAAAGAGAGAGAAAGTTTTAAAGGTATTTTAATCATACCTTGAGTAGAGATAGGGGTTAAAAATCATATTGAAGATATTATAAAAAAATAGAAGTTGAGTAGGAAAGAGGGGTTTAATTTTAAAAATTTTTTAAAGATAAAGGGAAAAATTATTCCTAAAAAAGTAAATAGGATAATATTTATTTTTATAAAAGTAGGGGTGTGAATATATAGAGGGGGTAGGATTAGTCATCTAAGAAAAGATCCCCCTATAATAGCAAAAAAGGATATAAAGATTATTGGGAAGTTAAAGTTAAAGCTTAAATTATTAAAGTTATAATAAGGAAAAAAAAGTTGAGGGGATCAAAGAAGTATAAATATAAGGCGAAAGGAATAATTTGCAGTTAAACCAATAGAAAAGAGAACAATAAAGAAGATTATTATATTTATAGATTTTAAAAAAGATTCTTCAATGATCATGTCTTTGGAGTAAAATCCAGCTAGAAAAGGAAGACCACATAAAGCTAAATTTGCGATAATTATAGAGGAAGAAGTAATAGGCATAGATTTTTTTAAATTAGAGATTATTCGAATATCTTGAGAATGATTAATAAAAAAGATAATAGTTCCTGCACACAGGAATAAAAGAGCTTTAAAGAAAGCATGGGTTAATAAATGGAAATAGGTGTATAAAGGGGAATTTAGGGAAAGACTGAATATCATTAAACCTAACTGACTTAACGTAGATAGAGCAATAATTTTTTTTAAATCAAATTGGAGAGATGCTCTTAGCCTTGCTATTAGTATAGTCATTGAAGAGATAAATATTAGAATATTGTTAAAGAGAGAAAATTGAGATAAAAAAGGGGAGAATCGAAATAAAAGAAAAACTCCTGCAGTTACTAAAGTAGAAGAGTGAACTAGAGCAGATACAGGGGTAGGAGCTTCTATAGCAGCAGGAAGTCAGCTTGAAAAGGGGATTTGAGCTCTTTTTGTTATACTAGCGATTAAAAGTATTATGGACATTAGTAAGGAAAACTTAGAAAAGGAAGGATAAAAAATATTTCAGTGGCCAGAATCCAGTATTAAAATAATTCTTAAAATTAATATTGAATCACCAACTCGATTAGTTAAAGCTGTTAATATTCCTGCAGAGAGAGAAGAAGAGTTTTGATAAAAGATGATAAGAAGGAAAGAAGAGAGACCAAGACCATCTCAACCTAGAAGAAGGATAATTAAGTTTGGGAAAAGAATAAGTATATTTATTCTTAGAATAAAAAGACAGATTAATTTTGTAAATCGTGTTTTAAATAAATTATTAGATATATAAATTGAGGAGAAAATTATAACATTAAAAGAGATAAAAAGGATTACGGAAGAAAACAATATTCCATAAAAATCAAATACTATAGAAAAGAAAAGTGGAGTAGAGAATAAAGAAGAAATTTTTCATTCTAAAAAAATAGAAAAGTTAAAAAATAATAGCAATATACTAAGCAAGAAACAAAATATTATAAGTAAAAAAATAATAAAGATTACTAATAAATTAAACATAATTTTGATAAATTATTTTTAGAGAGTCTCAGTCTTGAAATCACAATTCAAAGTTTTAAAATTAAACTATAAAAATCATAAAAGAAATGTGTGTATTAATCTATACTTACTTAGGCTTGAAGTAAAATAAGATGATTTAATGATGTAAAAGGGGTAAAATTTAATAATAGAGGTCACACAGGAAAAGTAGAGAATATAATTTTTGACGTGTGTAGATAGTGTTTTTATTAAAAAAAAAAAAAGTAAAGTAATTAATTTTAAATCAAAAGTAAAAAAAGATGGGAAGAGGCCTTAAGAAAACTATTAAGGTTGGTAAGAGAAAAGTGTGTAAGGTAGGAAATTAATGTGGTAGTAAGGAAAAGAGTGAAAATTTAAGTATTTTAAAGTACAGGACAACAAAGGAAATAAATTAGAAGTTTTAGAAAATATTTAAGAGTTTTAGAGTCATACTTGGTGGAAAATTAGAGAAAACTAAGAAATAGAGTAGAGATAAGGTTTATAAAATTATTAATCTAAAAAAGAAGAAAGATTTTCTTAAAAAAAAATTAATCACAGAAAAGAAAAGAACAAATATAAGTTAGAAGTCATTTAGGCATAAAAATTATAAGGAGATTTTAGATAGATATAATTTTGAAAACTATAAATTAAAGATTTAAAATAAACTACAAAAACTTTTATAATAGGAAATTACATATTAAATTATATTTAGTTAGACCCAAAATAAAATAAAATAGTTTAATGGCGCGAAAAAGGTGTGAAATTCGCCGACAGAGGGTCGATTTCCTCTTGATTTGTAGTCGGCTCGTAATGTCAGGAGGGGCCTCTAAGCTGTGAAAAAACAGGGGTATGTGTGTCCGAAAACCGCGAATTTAGAGGAAAATGGGTAGAAAAGTAGTTTTAGAAAACTCCTTTTAGAGTAAAATAGGGAGGGGTGTCAGAAAAATACGTATAGAGTCTAAATATAAATATATATATATATATAAATAATTATATATTTATAAATTAAAATTATAAATATATATAACTTTATATATATATATATATATAATATATATATATATATATATATACAAA